CTTCCCTTTCCGAATCAAACCAGAGGAATGTTTCATTTTAATTTAGATTGTATCTTTTCTTTATCCTTTTCTTATCTTAGCACCTATTATTCACTATAACTATATATAATTAACAATTAAATTATAAGTTACTAGTTAATAACTATTAAATTTCTATAATTTTATAGAACTGCTTTAAAAAATTTTAAGTTTTCAGAAAGAGTTCGATTTTTTCAAATTGTAATTTACAATTTGATTAAATTGATATTCATCATATTATAATTAATTAAATTAAATAAGTAAAATTCCATTTTTTTTATTTTATATCATTTTTTTTATAAAAGATATATATAAAATCTATCTAATATAGAAATTATTTGGAAAATAAAAAAAAATACATATATGTATATATGTAAATACATTATGTTATACATTATAGTTAGAAGTAGTTCTATATATTCTAACTATTCTATCTATATCGTTAGATATAGTTATAGTTAGTTCTATAGTTAGATATAGTTAGTTCTATACTATATAATAAAATATGAACTATATACAACTATATGGTTCTAGTTCATATTAAATATAGTTAGTATTATAAAATTAAAATAAATAACTAAGCTAAGATTGGCTAATAGATGAAATCCGGTAGTTTCTTTGATTTCTATATACTATTTTTCTCTTATGTTATGTGATATGTGTATGTAATATGTGAGCCCGCTTAGCTCAGAGGTTAGAGCATCGCATTTGTAATGCGATGGTCATCGGTTCGACTCCGATAGCCGGCTTTTTTCTATCGATTTTTTACGTGATTGAGAGTCTCTCTCCCCATTTTATCAAAATGTTGAATAACTGATCCATCTATTATGTCGTGGTAACTTGCAACTATAAATAAAAAACAACATATTGGAAGAATTAGATCTCTTTCTACAGAACAAATCATAAAAGAACAAATTATAAAACGTAGCCACAACTTCCTATATATACAAAAAATTTTAAAATTATATTTATATATAGAAATTATATATATACATATATACCAAAAATACGGATAGTGATACAATTTATTTTATATTTTATTCTACTTTTTTGTAGTATTTCAATAAATTTAGCTTTGCTTTGTTTATCCTTTAGTTCAGTCTTAATTTAGAGTTCAGTTTTAATTTTTGTTTATTCTTAAACAATGAAATTTCAATAAAATAAAAAAGGAGTCTTTATGTCTCGTTACCGAGGACCTCGTTTCAAAAAAATACGTCGTCTGGGGACTTTACCAGGACTAACTAGTAAAAGACCTAGCTCCAGAAGTGATCCTAAAAACCAATTGCGTTCTGGTAAAAGATCGCAATATCGTATTCGTCTAGAAGAAAAACAGAAATTGCGGTTTCATTATGGTCTGACAGAGCGACAATTACTTAAATATGTGCATATTGCTGGAAAAGCCAAAGGGTCAACAGGTCAGGTTTTACTACAATTACTTGAGATGCGTTTGGATAATATCCTTTTCCGATTGGGTGTAGCTTCGACGATTCCTGGAGCCAGGCAATTAGTTAACCATAGACATATTTTAGTTAATGGTGGTATAGTGGATATACCAAGTTATCGTTGTAAACCGAGAGATATTATTACTACGAAGGATAAACAAAGATCGAAAACTCTGATTAAAAATTATATTTCTTTATCCCCTCACGAGGAATTGCCAAAACATTTGACTTTTGACTCATTCCAATATAAAGGAGTAGTAAATCAAATAGTAGATAGTAAATGGATTGGTTTGAAAATAAATGAGTTGTTAGTCGTAGAATATTATTCCCGTCAGACTTGAACCTCACAAAAATAACAAAGAAAAATTCATAGAATTTTGTCTGTTTTCGCCGAAATAAAAATAAATAGATCTAAGGGCCTTGGTCCGAATTTTTATTATTCACCTATCACAAACGGACAAGCGGTAATATTTTTTGCTCTTTCTTTTTCCGATATTTGTATTTTACGTATCACAGTAATGTGATTAGGAATTGAGAATTTATATCAAATAAGGGTCCTCTTGTTGAGATGATGGTATTTGATTTGATTCAGTAACGTTGGTGAATTAAGATAAACGGAAAGAGAGGGATTCGAACCCTCGGTAAACAAAAGTCTACATAGCAGTTCCAATGCTACGCCTTGAACCACTCGGCCATCTCTCCTACATAATCTTATTATTGACCAGAAACCGAGTGAATAGTGAATAGAGAGTCATTCATATTATTGCAGTACAAGTGCGACTGATGAATAGTTCCATAGGAAAAATTCCTTTCAAATCAAATAAAATTTTCTATTTCTCAACAAAAATTTAGCTCATTAGCTATCCCATAGATCTAATACAAATTATTGAATCGTCCCGTGTATTTTTATATTTAAATTGTATGACATGGCATATACATGTTATGCAAACAAAAAACAAAACGAAATAATTTTTCTATAAAAAAATGGATTAGACTAAGGTAAGTATCCGTTTTGTTTTTTGTTTCTTCTTTGGATCATAACCAAATAAAAACTTCTCGAATTATCAGAATCCGCAGTACAATCCTCGGTTATTCAACTTAGATGAAATATTTATTATAGTTCCGTTCGTTGTTATACTACGAAATTCGAATGAAATCGAATCTGATTTCAATATTTCATATCTCTCCTTGTCCAATCCAAACAAAAGGTCCACATCTTTTTTTATAATTAGTCTGTTTTTATTTTATGTTATTTCGTACCGTACAATTCCTTTAGTTTGCGGGATCATTTTCCCCTTACCCTAAGGGTAATGAAAAGAATTATAGAATGGATTGTTAATTATGCCAAGATCTCAGATAAATGCAAATTTTATTGATAAGACCTCTTCAATTGTGGCCAATATCTTATTACGAATAATTCCGACAACTTCCGGAGAAAAAAAGGCATTTACCTATTACAGAGATGGTGCGATTTGATTCTTTTTTTTAGGTCCAGTATTACGAGAAAGAAAAGAGACATAGTTCGAGATAGAAAAAACCAAATTATTAATTATTAAAATAAACCCACGCTTGGTGAAGGTGAAGTTTGTAGATAGAACAATTCCTTCTGTCGTGTATCCTCGATTGATGCAGCCTCGGATGCTTCAATTGTTGATTTTAGTATTTAGCGAAAGGTTACACCTATGGGTTCCGTATTGCGAGTCAATCCTACTCCACTAGTACCAATAGGCAGCATAGGGGAAGAAGCACTACACTTAGGAATCAACAACATGAAAACTTTGTTATAAATTACCCTTTTCCTTATCGGTATCGGGGCTAACAAGAATGGTTGGGACAACAAACATCCATCTCGTTCGTACTTTGGGTATCCGTATAACCATCAAAGATCGTTGAAGTGACTAATTCCTGGAAATAGGGGGCGTTGAGGACAAAGAAATTGTTGGAGTTACCATTTCCATCTAGTACTAATACAGTTGGTGTTAATAAAAAACCTCTTGCAGGAAGGCTGGCTAGAGATTTCTTGTAAAAATACTAGCTCCTTTCAGTTCATAATGAGAATAGTCAAATTTGAATTTCATGGATTATTTCCCTTAGTACTATGCGCAGAAAGAAGGGAGGAGCCATATGAAATGAAAATCTCACGTACGGTTCTGGAACGGAGATTCTTTGAATAGAATGAACGACCGTAACGGATGTTGGCTCAATCCGAAGGAAATTATGCGGAAGCTTTACAAAATTATTATGAAGCTACGCGACCAGAAATTGATCCCTATGATCGAAGTTATATACTCTATAACATAGGACTTATACACACAAGCAACGGAGAGCATACAAGGGCTTTGGAATATTATTTCCGGGCACTGGAACGAAACCCATTCTTACCACAAGCTTTTAATAATATGGCCGTGATCTGTCATTACGTGCGACTATCTCTACTATAGAAAGAAGAAAAAAGATCCAATTAACTAGTAAATACTAGAATGAAATAGGTTTTCTACATATGCGTCGTCTAAAGCAACGGTTTTTATCAGCTGTAGCAAGTAAAGAGACTTCACGAGAACCAAAATTAAGAAGAAATGGATAAAGCCTATATACTCCATGGATAAAGGATTGAATTGATAGAGAAAGCACCGTAAAGATCAATTAGCAAGCTATTTGGTCGATAGAGTTAAGAACTGCTTTGCTTACTTATCCCGTGATACAGGATAAAAGTTAGGAATCAAATTATGTAATAGAGTTGATCCACTAAGGTATTGAGCAGCGGTGTAGCATCAGATCCCAAAGATCGTAAGTTCTTTTTTCTTATATTATATTAGGATATTAGGGAGGAAAGTCTTTTTCAAAAATTCTATATCTATATTATATAAATTCCATATATGCAATCGAGATAGTTACCTTTCAGAGAATTCTAACACTATATTTTAACACTATTATATATAGGATATAGGGTCGATCCATACTTCATTCCTCTGAAGGTGGGAGAAAAGATAAAGCTTTTTATTGATCAAAAAATTAGAGTTTTAAACTTATGTAATTAACTTCTTCTGGCTAACCCAACAAAAATGGGATACTTTTATGACAATATGACAAATTTAATTCAATTAACATAAGGTAGATTAAGACGGGGCGCAAGCAAAAAGAATCGATTGTCGAGCCGTATGAGGTAGGAAACTCTCAAGTACGGTTCGAAGGGAAGGAGCTACCTATTCCGACCGGGGAGAACAGGCCATTCTACAAGGTGATTCTGAAATTGCAGAGGCTTGGTCCGATCAAGCTGCTGAGTATTGGAAACAAGCTATAGCGCTTAGTCCGGGTAATTATATTGAAGCACAAAATTGGTTGAAGATCACGAGGCGTTTTGAATAAGACCACTCCCCTTTTTAATTCATTAAAATTAGTTGTTGGATCCATCAATCAAATAAAATAGATCGTGTTCCCATGAAAAGATCCAATCAAGAGTTTCATTATATCCTTTCTTTATAAAATCATTGTATGGTATCTCATAGGGATAAAACGGTATAGAATAAAACTAATAAAGCT